AGCTTTATGCATATGGTCTTTGCTTTTATTTATCAATTAACAACTTATTTTTAGTATAACCTCTGACATGGCCTAGAAAAAGGTGGTGTCAAAGCCTGGAATGCTTGGAAATCTCATTATTGGCGAAGCAGATGCATACATAGTTAGGGTCAAAGAGTTATTGAAGAAGTCATCATGTGATCGATTGACCAGGAAATAACCTTATTTGGACTTAGAAGCTACTGGTGCGGAAGAAGGAAGCGTAGCTGAGTCATTCCTTATATCGAATCTTATTACCAGCTTTCATAGTGAGCAAAGCACCCGGCGCAGTACAAGGATGCCCCTAAGATGTAAGTAGGTGCACAGTACCCTCACGCAATAGCATTTAGTGGAGCTATTAAAATAAAAAGTAGATGGAGTATGCTTTTCCGAAGAAGAGTGATCCTGGGTAAAGGCAAAGTGTGTCAAGCAGGAATATCGTTTTTGGATCCATGCATAAGTTGGCGAAGATGGTCTAACTTAAGACTTTTCAACCTGAGCATGCGTGCTGTGGATTTGATGTGGAAAGAAGGAAGAAAAGGTTGGATAGCTGATTGCTATAATTAATAAGAATCTCAAGTGAAAGGGATCTATCCTGTTGCAGTGAAGGTTATTAAAAAATAGCTTGAACAGAAGTTCGGTATTCAAATAACATACCGAAATAAAAACTTTGGCAAGGAAACTAATTAGCAATGTGGGGGATATATGGCTTAAAGTGGGATGATTCTCTCATAGAAGTAGGGGCATTAAAGGAGGAGATAATGAGTCTCAATCCAGGCAGTGTTGTGGACGTCAGCGGTAGAGAGAAACTCAAAGACAAAGGATGAGATTTGGCTTGCATCCATTAGCCAACATTTCCAACGCTTTCTTATTGCTCTTGGTGCCTAACTCGCAGACATTAATTGGTGTACTCTCTGCATTTCACCTCAAAGTCAAATGGAAGGGTCTTCTTTCCGCTGCGAACGCAGTTTCTGGATTTTGAGCTTGCTTTTGCTCTTATGGAAAATGAGAGGATGAATGGTAATGCTTTTTTAGAGCATAGCATGAAGCAATAGGGATGACGGAGGGTCTTGTTCGTAATCCATGCAAAAAGGCTTAGTAGAAGCAGTGAAAAAGGTGCACACATCGGACGCTTTAGTAGCCTGCCTTTTACCACTTACTATACCACAAGTACACACAGGTACTGGCCTTCATCTTTGTCATTAAGTCCGCACACCCTTCAATTTTCCATAGTATGCTACGATAGGTTCTTCTTGTAGTAGGTAGAGCAAGCAATTCTTCACTGAAACTAGGGGGAGGTCGAATAAACGACCGAACTACCATCTATCATAAGGAAAGTACCAGGGCAAGGGACTTTAATCTAATTTTTAAGGATAACTCTTTCCAAAGCAGCAAGAAAGGAGATGCAATAAAGAATGAAAACAAATACTTTCAAGAATACAAGCCTTAGCCTAGTTTCAAAGAAGAAGTTTGTTCCGTCTTATCTTCTATGAAGGCGGGTAGGGCTCTTCTCACATTACCAGTAGAGTTTCTCTTTATTCGACCCAGACTTTGAAGCTAAGGAAACACCTTCTAGTTTCTCAATGTATATATTAACTGGTCCCTATTCAAATAGAAAGTTTGACCTCAACCCTATTATAATCATGCTACTACACCATGGCTAGCATCCCTATGACAATGACCAGTTCGTGCCCATTCTAGCCATGCCCGTGCCAGAGACGGATCATACCCTATTGACTTAGGCTGAGCGAAGCTTTCTTCTTATGCTGTGTCATAGCCTATGGGAAAGGCCAGTTGCCCACTAGCATAACTATCCTACGCACGATTTTGAGTTGTCTGCTCTAATATTCGCACTGAAGATCTGTTTACATTATCTCTACGGGTGCCGACTTTTCAAAGATAATCACCAGACAATAAAAGAAAAATGCATCAGGAATGAAATCTGACACAGCGTGGCTGGAACTAATTAAACATTACGATCTCGTCAAGGATTATGCAGCTAAGGAGTGGTGGCTGAGGCAGTGGAAAGAGAAAAGCCAATATGGCGTGGTGACGAGTGAGGTGCAACTCTTGAAATAGATGCAGCAGATTTGTGCCTTGGTAAGAAGAATTAGTGGACAAACTGACAACGAGAGAGGGGGGACCGAGCCAACGAGGAAGAGCACTGTTCTTATGCTAAAATCCATTATGGTACATACACCGGGACAGGATACCCGATAGGCATAGGCAAGGTGGAAGAGATCAAATAAGACATTGAGAAAAGGATGCAAAAAAGAAAAGAACGAAGTTGCAAGAAAGAGAGAAAAGAGCATACTATAGACTCCGCGAATACAAGTCAGTAGACTCAGCGATTACAAGTCAGTATTTGTCTCACCGTACGGAGCCATCTTCTTCACCCCGACTTGCTTCTTTCTGCTCTTTTCATTCAAATAAGCTCTTCCCACAACCTTTCATTGCCATTTGTCTTCGAATCCTCTTCGGCAACGAGATCTGGGCCGGTCGAAGGCGATGTAAGCGCTTCCAGCTCGTTAAAGCAACCACAGGAGAAGAACCACAAGGAACGGCACTACAGGTATGGTACGAACCATGCTCTAAGATTGATAAACTACATCATCCAAGACTTCAATACGAATCCATAGGTGAGGAGAGCAAGCCAATGAAGTCAGCCCATTAGCTAGATTGGCAATAAGCATTACAGGAGTCAGTCTGTCCAGTATGTAAGCCATGAGTCTACTACTTAAGCCTATGCAGTATGTCCAGTATGCCAAGTATGCCTCATGCTGTAGTATGTCCGATATGTCATGTAAGCCATGGAGTGTATGGACTAAGTCAAAGCAATGGGCTAGGATTTTTACTTCCTACCTTCCACAAGCATTCCTACAGGACACCAACTATGCTTCCTAGGGCTATCATGAACACAAGGACAGAGTGTTGATTCCTTAATCGCTACGCGCCTTGATTAATGATATTTCATTCTTCTTTTCTATATGATATTGAAAGAGTCTAGTGTGTGAGAAAGATCAAGTCAAATCAAACTCCAAGACTTCAATACGAATCCTATAAACAATAAAGGGACAGTTAAAGAGAACAGACTAAACAGTAGCGGAAGGTAGTCCATTACAGATGCCGCAGTGCCTTTATTAATTAGAAAAGCAGTTATGACTAAACGGATGTCACAGTAGCCCAAGCCATAGGCCCTTACTTAATATAATAGGCTTTCTTATCCACTACAGAAAATGTGTGGTACTTCCTTCGGGTAATAACCTATCACCCACAGTGTTCTATCTCCCTTTTCTCCATCTGGAGTACCTTTTTATGGGTAATCCGGATCATATCCTCATTCTCCTGTTCCCTATCCTGATGCTCACTATGGTTTGATTTCGTTTCTGGAATTCTTTATGGTTTCGTAATTGAATGAAAATCAGAAATTCAACTCATTCTTCCTTGTCCCGCTAACCTATTATTTTTTTTAAGAAAGAATTTTGAGCTTGAACTAGCCTAATTGATTGCTGGAATGGAACTTGATGTAACTGGCAGGGACCGCTTATATAGAACGCTTGTAGGGAACCTACAACCAACCTGCTCTGCTAGGGAAACGACCCCTACGACCAGCCTGATAGACTATATCTATGAACTTCAAATAAGTTCCGACTTTCCTAATAAGGGTACTGGCTCGCGAGGAGAAAAAGAATGGCCCTCAAAAATGAGTCTCCTAAAATCAATGTCTGGAAGTCCTTTTAAGATAGGTTAATATAAGATATGCTTAACACTTAGGCTTAGCAAGAGGGACAGGCACGTGAGAGCGAGATCGCCATAGATGGATTGTGCAGGCAGGTAATAGTCATTTTAACTAGAAGTTCGTTCTTCTACCAGCGAGTTCTGTTACAGCAATTGGGAGTAGCCTTTGAACCGCAAGTTCTCATAGATCTAGTAAGCCAGCGGCGAGGTGCCAACTCTTACGAGATCTCACCCCGATTATAGTGAGTGCTTATCCCTTGATCTTCCCTTGGAGTGCCAATTGTATAAGAAAGTCTTAAGCAAGTATATTTCAAATCTTAAGCTCATCTAGTGCCAGTGCACGTCACTCTATTCCCTTAGGTCAGCAAGTGGGACTTTAGGTAAGAAAGAATCGTTCTATCTGGACTCTTTCTATAGGGTGTCGCATTCATTCCTCATGGGAGTGTAGGATTCCTATTATCTATAGTATTAGTACCCATAGCGTAGATCCTCGAAATCTTCTTTTTTTAGATGATATGGTGTACTCTCCAGTCTGGGGATATGCTCTAGTATATTGCACGGGACCAATGCTCTTTACAACCCCGGACTAATACCTATGTCTAGTGGCAGTCCCTGTTAAAGTGGCCATAGGGTGACCGTATCAGGCCATTGACAATTAGTATATACTAAGGCACATAGCTCCTCTTGGCATTCTAGGAGGAGGGCCATTTCTACTTCCATGGAACCAGTTGTTCCTGCGATTCCAGTCTGTTACGGTGCTGGTAAAAAGGGGTTTTTATGGACCAGTTCTTTCCTTTCAGTTGAAGGCAGTTTACCTTTTCAAATCGGTATGGAAAGAAAAGACGACGAATCGGATCCAAATACGCAGTGCAAGAGGACTCACGATGAATGGCCGAAAGAAAGATTCGAAAGTATGCCCTCGATTGGGCAGTGACCGACACACTCACATTGACTCGCCGATGTTATAACAGGTAGTGGTCAGTCTGCGCAAAGCCATAATACCGGATATCGGAAAGCGAAGCGTGGTGCTAACATGACTAACAAAACTATTCGGAAATCCGTCTTTATAACTTTATCTCATGCGGAACGAAGAGAAGTTAGTAAATAGTTTGGATGCCTTCTGCTCGTTTGGGTGAGCTCGTTTTTCCTTTAGTAGCAACTAAAACAGTGTGGGTCCTTCCATAATTTCCACTCAACACTTCTCTCAACAGCTACTATTGGACATCTATGAAGTTAATTCACAATCAGTGTTTGTGCTTCCTAACGGCCTTACGCTCCAGTGAGTGCCTTTCTTCTGCTTGGGCTCCCTTCATTCAAGTAATAGGCTCCATCACTCGCTGCCTACTTACTCCTGCGGCCTTTATTAACAAGCATTAAAATGAGACGCACGCGCTTATGTATGTATACCTTTTTTCTCTTTTTCTATCAGATCGAAGATTCTTTGATGGATTTCGGCCTGTGATCCTCCCGCCTCTGAGACTTTAACTGAAGTGCTGCCAATGCATCAAGATATTTATGTTGATTTGCCACATGCAACGAAGATATTGAAACGTTGGATCCAAGGAAAACACATGCCTCAGTTTACTTTGAAAGTAACCGGAATCCAACTTTCCGACTTACCCAACTTTCTAATTCCTACCTTTTGCCTATGGGAAAACCGAAGGAATGAATATGCTTAACACTTACTAACAAAAACGACTGTGCTTACTTGACCAGTACTACCTGACTGACTTGACCGGACTACTGGACTTACTAGACCAGGAAAACAAGACTACAGTGGTTCATAAACCGGAGCCTCTCTTACAGTCCCAGTCTCTAGGTCCAGTTCTGGTTGAACTAAAGCACCAATAGCTGTCAGACTAATTCCTTTTGCTGGCGGAAGAAAAGCAAGTGAAAGTCAGCAACTACTCCAAACTTGACAACTAAGGAATGAGAGTAGATACCCTGGCCTCTATTAGCCAACAAGTCCTCCCTCAATCAAAGCAATTCTCTTAATCTACTGAAGTTCTTCTTGCCAGCATCAAGACGAGCGCTCAGAGCATTACTAAGAAAGTCTTCGTGTAGCAAGTAATATATTTGCAGTTGATGTTAACATCCGCTTATGCTTTATAAGCAAAGTACTTTTCAAGCTATTGCAGCATCCTTATTGAGGGTCTATCTCTCTCTTTGTCTTAACATCTTTCTGTTGGGCAACCTTCTAAGAGCTCAAAGTATGTCTGTCTCTCTTCTTGATTAATGGTTTGTTTCCTCGTGAATAGTCTTTGAGAAAGCCTCTTCTAGGTTTCTGCTTCAAGTAGTAAGCAAAGGATCCTACCTGCTTGTCTAATGGTTGAAGACCTTAGTTCTTCTATCTAGTTTGTGAGCCTAGCGCGAACGAATAAGCTTAAACAAATGGTTTCTTTGGCAACGGTTTTTTCTAGTTGATTTTTTTATATATTAGCCGTAGTGTAGTTTAATAAACTGCTCATAGCTCTTATCATTCCTTTATCCATGCATAGACTGGGAATATAATATATTAGCTCTTAGCTCTGGCACTTTATTCTTATTTATTTGCCGTTGATTGCATTCAATAGCCTATTTGAAGTTAACAAAAGCTTTATAGCTAGCTCTATGAAATACGTATATCTTCTTGGCTATCTAGGCTATCTCTACTGGCTGGTATTTATTTTCCCAAGGGTTGGTATTCGGGGAACAAAGCCATTCCATGGAACCTGAGACTTTGATTCCAGCCTACTTCTACTTGAAAAGCTTCTTCGTCGACTAATTCCTCCCCGCCCTTCTCTGTCTTTACCCGCCGGGAGAAGAGTTAGAGGAGCATTGTCACCGAACTTCTTCACTATACTATTTGGTTTGGCATGACATCTTCTTCTAACTGAGTTCAAAAGAGTATTGAAAAGAATGAATCCAGGTTTTAGCGCTCCTTGAATCCGGCCTATACGTAGTGTAAGCCGCCTGCGCCTGCTAAAGCTGGGTATGAGGGTGAAAGTAAGCGAAGCCCATCTTGATATAGTCAATTGAGTGAGACTATCTTATCTAGTGCTGTTTATGCGTATAGTGAGCATTGAACTCCTTTGACAAGCGCAATGCTTCTTTATCGATCAGTTAGACGCTTTGGATCTGGTTAAAGCAGAAGTTACGATACCTGTGCCTGCTGAACTTCCAAGCCCTCAAATATCGAGGATATGGTGGGCCCCGTTACCTTATTTCAAGGTGTAATAAAGGCTCTCCCCCGACTAGAAGGATCCTGGGACAACAGCTATTTCCTCAAAAAATATTGGCAGTAGCCGAAACGACTGGAAACCTGGGTAGCGGTCCGGCAAGGGCTAAAGGGCAAGGTGAGTAGTGAAAGCAAGAACGTTCTTTCGCATATAGAGCGACAGCCCAGATTCAGGGTTACTTGTCCACACCAACTGATCAGGTTTCGGAAAATAGGGCATATTCCTTAGTGAACTCGAGCTACTTCCTTCACTAAGGCTTCGTCAGCAGAGACGAGAGCAGGGCCCTTTTAAAAATAAGAAATAAGAGGGGCGATCAACGAATTGACCAGGTGTAAGCAGAGGGAACTGGAGCAGAGCAATATGTAGCATACTTTTCCGTTCGAGACCCGTATCTAGACCCTTGTGATCGATAGCCGGACCCATGCTGACGGCACCGAAATCCTGCCCCTCCCGCGGGAACTAGTACCACCAATAGATAGGCCCGTCCCTTCTTGGGCAACCCTGAAAGTCTCTTCTTGTACGGACTGAAACAAGACAAACTACTCGCGGGACCCACTTCTGATCTCTTTCTTTAGTTTTCCGCTTTATTCCTTTATTAGAAATAGAAAAAAGTAGCTTTCCTTATTAGTAGCGCTAGTATCTTTTCATAATGATTACTTTTTTTTTCAGAGAACTTACTTCCTAGATTTTGAGAAGCTGAGGCATTGCCGGCTGGGAATTGATCGAAACGAATAACAACTAGTCACGATTAGGGACAAAGCTCAGCTAGTATACGTAATGTGTTCAAGGCGCATTTCCTCCAACAACTAGACTAAATAATATGGGCGGAAGGATTGACTTAAACGTTGTTGCATGAGCGGCTTCTAAATGAGTGGTTGATGATTCACTTTCAGATTATTACCCGCGGGCTGGGTGAAAGAGCTTTCAGAAACCTTTTCACTACAAAAGGTGTGGTGTACAACTTCCGATTCTTTGCCAACAGGCAAGTCGATACTGAAACTACGGAATCTATTCTATTGAGTGAACAACGAATTATGTGTTGCAAATCGTCTAGTGTCGAAAAGCTAATGTTTCCTCGAATAAGCCCTGGGCTGACTGACAGCATAGTGAGGTAAAAAAATAATAGGAAAGAGCTAGTGTAAGAAATGCTTTTTTCTAGAAGATTAAGATGGTCAACGTTGACTATTTCCAACTTCAGAGAGTTAGACTAGGTGATAGATATCTTATTTCTTCTTTCTTGCTTGACTCCATTAACTCAGTTTCCAGTTTCTAAAAAAGAGCAGTTCCCAAGATAGGCACATCGAGATCAAGATGCTGCCGATAGAGAGACAAGTTCTCGACTCCAAGTCTCACCTCTATCTCCAAGAGATCACTCAGCAGCATTATGGTTTACCTTCGCAGCAGCTATTCCTTCCATTTCTGAGCGGTCTAATAATGTCTTTGCTGGTTTCTCATAAGCGTATCTTCTCCCACCCAGCTCGATTCAGCTAAAGCCCACCTTCTTTTTAGACTGTAGGATTTCTATTTGTTTCTGTTAGATCTGGCTCGATCCCTTGAATCCACTTATCACTAGCTATCGCAAGATAGGCATGCAGGAGACCTACGCTACGCAAGCCGTTTTTTCGCTAGGTACGAGGATAAGTATGACGGCTTGAATTGGCGGTACTAGTTCTCGAAAAGAAAAAGAGCAAAAAGGGAAAAAGGAACTGAAAAATCCCGCCTCCTTGTTAGGAAGGAAAAGCCAGAAAGCAAAGAGGTTTGGTTTACGTATGGTGGAAGGTGACATTTTCCAGTCGGAACAACGGAGCTCTAAATAAAAGGTATTAAATCCAATCCCTTATCTTTCTTAAGCGTAGGGATGAAAGCCAAGAATGAAGTAGTCTCATCTCGTATGGTAGCCTATTCTTTACCTCTCGTTTCAGGGCTTGCTACATGTTCCTTTTTATTGAGTTGAAAAACCTCATTCTCCAGCTATGAGGAGCTTCGATCAGATAGGTATTGTCTCCCAGCCCAGATCACGTGAAGTCCAGCTATATTGAGGTGGTGAATGATGCTTCAAAGCTGCTTCAATGCGTACAGCTCCCCATCCCACCGTATCGTACAAAAGGAAGCTGCTTTTCTTCACTCCGCATCGTAAAAGATGAAGCTACGACCTCCTCATCCCCTTCCGTGTATTATCCTAAATAGTCACATAGTCTATATTCTCCGTACCAGTATATCTATGGACCTTAGCAGAAGCAAGATAACTGCCATTGGCTGGCATGGTAAAGCATTTTGAGCAATAGAGAGAATAGGTAAAAGCACTGGCTTACAGGAAGTCGTACTATAGAGATTCCATTTTCATTATAACCGCCTGGGCACTCCACTAGAGGAATCCCCCAAAGGCAAGTACAGGACAGGAAACTCCAGATTAAACAGCTGTTTTAAAGGACTCAAAAAAGGCAACTTATATGGGCCTTTCATCGAGAGAAAATGGTCTGACACGACATGAAAAGCGCTTAGCGATCACCACTTTCATCCAATTTGCTTTTTTTAGGCAAAGCAAGTGAGTGGTACACATGTTACTCCGTGAAAAACCCTGCTATCACTCCTATGAGACGGCTAACTCCCAACTCCCGATACATTCTTTAGAGTCGACCAAAGGACTCGTTGGTTTGGACATAGTTTCTTTGTTCCTGTGTTTCTGTTTTGCTCTCCCCCTTTTTTCACTTAGTTTAGTTGGAATGGAAAGATAACTTCCTTCAGCCTTTTTGTTGCCTGGTTCGGTCTCTCTGAGTGGAATAAGTGGGTCCTTCTTCTTTTTCCTGACTGATGAAGGTCGAAACTGAAGATCGAATCAAGCGGAGTCTGGATTCCTATGTTCGTACCAACTCAAATGATTGATGAATTGGATCTTGAGTATGCTCACTTCGCTACTCAGCAAGGGTGAAAGAATGACAAAGAGACTGGCATCATAGAGGATGGGAAGGACCCAATCGCCTGCCTCTTTCTTGGTCCACCCCCTGGTGGGTACTTTATAGCTCACAACACGAGATAGGCAGATATGTGACATAGTCTCATTGCTTTCATTGACAACAAGACTCTCTTCCAGATTGGGATTGGTCTGTGCAGGATCTCCTTCCCTATGAGACTCTTGCTTCCCAGAGGCAAACCCCTACTTCAATTGTCATCTGACGACTCTTCCCCAGCTGTGGACTCAGACCTCTCACAACAAAAAAAAAGAAAAAGCAAACGAATCCGAATATAACCAATCTATCGCCTTTGATGACTCGTTGACAGCCTCCTCAACCCAAGCTTCCATCTCCTGCTCCAGACATCGGCGCTTGCCTTGCTTTGCTTGCTTCCTAGTCAAATATGCCCTATCCGTCTTACTTTAATATGAATGGTATATATATAAATATACTTCCTGCAGAACAGAGAAGGTCTTAAGGTCTACGCGTGATAAATACATATAATACTACGATAGGAGAACTACTAACTTCCGCCATCTGCATTAGTTACGTTAGCGTAGGTAGGCGGTTCTCATGCCAAAGGGGAAGATCCCGCTCAGCCAAGTGCACAACCTGAGTAAGTACACTTATCGAGGAGTGAGAGGGCAGCAGAGTTTGAGGCAAAAAAAATATTTTGGTGTCTATGGGTGATATGGGGAATCCCACAATTAATTGACAATGATTTAACCGTGATGTGCATTGGTAGCTTCAAGACGAAGGCATTTTCCATATGTAAGCCAAAATTGAAGTATCTGATTCTTCTGAACCAGGAAAAGCGTTCTGGTAAGGAGGATGAAAGAAGAGTACGAAAAAGGAAGTCAAAAGTAGTAGTCTTTAACAAGGCTTTCCTTCATCAGCGTAAATATCTAAGGTAGAGGCTTAGGTATAAACAGAAAAACCATAATAGAGGGATCGATCATCACATTCTGCTTTGTTAAGAAAGAAGGATAACCTAGATAGATAAAGGTGGAATGGACTACGTGCAATCCCATCCATGGAAATCTTTTTTTTACTGTAGAAATATGTATGATGCGAGGAAATCCGCCATCGCTTGCCCTCTAATGGCCTTCTGCGGCGCATACACAATGTCGAACTCAGTAAGGATGATGGCCCATCTTGCCAATCTTCCTGTAAGCATTGGTCTTGTCATGAGATATTTAAGTGGGTTAACTTTGGAGATGAGGGTGACCCGATGTGCTATCATGTAGTGCCGTAGCTTCTTGACAGCGAACACCAGTGCAAGACAATGTTTTCGATAGGAGAGTACGCATGTTCAGCTCCTACGAGCACACGACTGAGGTAATAGAGGGCATTCTCTTTCCCGTTTTCATTTTCTTGTGCCAATAGAGCCCCAAGAGATTCATCCAAGGCCGTGGTGTAGAGTATAAGCTCCTTCCCTGGTATCGGCGCAACCAGGACTGGCGGATTGAGGAGATAGCTTTTGATGCCATCTAGGGCTTGTTGGCTGTTTTCATCCCAAAAGAATGGAATGTCTTTTTTGGTGAGTCTTGTAAAAGGTTGGATTCTTCCTGCAAAATTGGCTATGAATCGCCTGATGTATGCCAGGCGCCCTTGAAGCGAACGCAGCTCCTTAAGGTTTTGAGGAGGAGGCATTTCGAGTATGGCCTTGATTTTACTCGGGTCGATTTCTATTCCCCGATGTCGAATGACAAACCCTAGGAATTTGCCTGACGAGACCATGAAGGCGCACTTCAACGGGTTTCACTTTAGTGCATGTTGCCTTAGGCGGTCGAATACGATTCAGAGATGTTTAAGATGTTCTTCATGGGATGGGATACCGCCTTTACAACGATATCATCCACGTAGCACTCGACAATCTTATGTATTAGATCATCGAAGATCTTAGTCATGGCGCGTTGATATGTAGCACCGGCGTTTTTGAGACCTTTGGGCATAACCTTGTAACAATATATGCCTATTGGAGTGCGAAAGGCTGTGTGTTTTTGGTCCTCTTCATCCATTACAATTTGGTTGTAACCCGCGTACCCGTCCATGAAAGAGAATACTTCTTAGGACGAGGTGTGTGTGATCAATGAGAATCTCTGTCACTGGTAACGAAAACTCGTCTTTAGGACAGGCTTTATTTAAATCTAGAAAATCCACACAGACGCGTATTTGTCCGTTCTTCTTCTTCACTGGAACAATGCTGGCCACCCAATCGGGATTTTCTCCCATACTTTTTTACTGAGCCAAACGGACGGAGTTAAGACTTCGACTAGCTAGCTTTGAACAATAGACTCTAGCCCCACCAGGTAATCTGGGGCTTTAAAGAGCGACCCGCTTAACTTTACTGAAATGAGGTAGCTAGAGAAAATCGGGTGTGTGTGGAATTCAGATGTGCGCGCACTTCTTCTCAAAAGAACTGCTAGGCAGGCGGACCATCCAGGTCAAAAGAACTACTAGGCAGGCCATCCAGGTAGGCGGGTAATTCTCTCCGTATGGCAGGAAATGCATGCTCTCACTTCGAGTTTAAATTCAATCTTATCGCAAACGCACTACTATGCTATATCTAGGAAAAGCGGCAATACAAAGCCAAGATCTTCCTTACTAATAAGTTAATGAAGGCTAATCCGTCCGCTGTTTTCCACTGGTAAAGCTTTCCCTGTCTCTTCGGGAATACAAGACAAATAAAAGAAAAAGTAAATGCAAGACAACCAGAAAGGAATTCCTATGTATGAGTTAGTTCGATTCAATACTCGGACTGGTATATATAAGTGCTCATCACTACTCGACTCAATCTACTATAGGTAGGTAGAGAGTAATTCTCCGAAAGAACTACTAGTCAAATATGTAGGTAGGGCTTGGGCAAGTAAGTAAAGTAGGCATGAGTTATCTTTTCCTATGGCCTACCGAGTCAATCTATTCGGACAAGTAAATAAGTCTGGGCATTCCTTCACTTCAGGTAATTTGATAAGTAACTACGTTCATTCAATGCTAGGGCTCTCCACTTTTTGTGAAATTACAAAGGGGAAAAATGCTCTCTATCTATTCCAATATAGACTTGTTTGTGGACCTACCTTCTTTTAGTTAGCAAGTTCGTAAAGCAATACAAATCCAAAAAAGCTAGGAATTGAACCAACCCACTTGAAATTCTCGTAAAGAGAGAGTGAGTGTTGTTTTCTAAAACAGGATATTTTTTAGCCATTTTCCGTGCATCTAGATCAGAAGCCTGCGTGCGGGCTCTTTCTTAATTTCATGTCCGTCCCTCACTCGGGCTACTCAAAACTCTGATTCAGGAAAGAAATGCTAAACAAAGAAATGAGCAGTCCCCATAATTTTAAGTAATGAACTGTCATATCCAATCCGTAATTAACTGGACCAGCAAATGCGCCTGCCTGCTCTGTTAGTTAGGTAAGTAGCAAATGCGCCGCCTGTTAGGTAAGTAAGATTTCGCCAACAATGCTTTAGCCAACAATGGTAAATCCTGGTACGAGTTCTTATCTTTACTCGGTGAGGTCAATCCCTACACTTATTACCCATATAGAAAGAAACGTAGCGTAGCGATTCCGTATCTAGTTTGTGTCTTATTATTCAACTATTTGGTGTGGTGGAGAAGAAGAATCAACAAATCAAACGAGAAAACGGATGCGCGAAAGCCGTTGCGCGTTAGCGCATCCGTTTTCTTGCTTGCTCGATATGGTTCATTTCAGTGCTCTTTCTCTCGGTATGGTTCACCACATGCCTGTGATCGATCTCAAGCTAGGTTTGGTATCGGTATCGGAGAAGTCCGTCATTGAAGTGGTAAGTGGGCGTACTGTCTATGTATTGTATTTCCTATCAGTGGCATTAGTTCCTAATCATTCTCTAGATAGATGGGCATTATGGTCGTTGATTGTCTCCTCACTATCAAAGCATAAAAATGTGTGGCAAAGAAGTAGTATGACTAAAGAAGGAGCGGCGCTGTGCTGGCCTCAGTGACTCGTAACATTGAGCAGTAAATCTTATCTTATCAAATCCAGGCTAATCTAGGTCCCGTGGTAGGTTGTAGACTGAAAAACTTCTTCTTTGGCCAGTGCTTTGGTTGTAGCATTGGAAAGAACTTGCTTTGCATTTCATAAGAAAAAGATCATAGCCGAGGTCCCTCTCTCCCCAAAACAAGCTGTTGATGAACTCACTCCAATAAATAAGTTCATATTTGCAGGCAATGCACCCACTTCACTTCAATCCAAGGGAATTCTGTCGTTCAATGAAAGCGAACTAACGGGCAGAATTCCTCTGAGTGCAATTCCCAAGCAAGGTCACAAGAGATACATGAAATGAAAGGAATAGGAGAGATAGAAAGTGCCTAAGGTCTGGCCTTCAACTCTACTTTGATTCAGATTCATTAGTCGAGAGCTAGTGGATAGAATGAATAGTAGAAGTGAACCTGTAAGCTGTAACGAATGGTGAGGGTGTCATTAAACCCAGTCTTTGCTTAAGACTTATCTAGTTTAGCTCCCTACTCTCAAGTAAGTAGAAGGATAAGGGATAAACCTAGACTCAGACCTATGCAGTTGGTCATAGAAATCCTCCTATTTTAATAGAACTATGCGATTTTGACAAGAATTTAGAAAAGAGGGATGGTAGAAGGCCTTGCGAGGAAGAGCCAGACAGAAGACCAAGAAAGACGCCAGAAGAACGGATTTACATATATATAGTGGACGGGTATATAGTTGAGGGGGATTGTTTCTATTTCCAGGAGGTCAACTATTTCAATTGAATGAGAGTCTATAATGGCTATTAACTGATCAATTAGAGTACAGAACCGTGGAACCTTATTTCTTCACTCCTCGCATACTTAACTACACGTTTTTATCTTTGGGAGCTACACCACGCTGCTCCCCTGCCACTGAGCTTGCAACCCCATTGATTTCTACCAATGAACCTTCCCTAAAGACATGTATTTCGATTTCCAATTCACCTTCGTGTTCCCCTGCGGAGTATTCAACCAATCCATGAACTAATAAATAAAGCAAGACTGATAGTTCGAAAGCCCCTGAGAGTAGAAACTGCACCAATTGCAACGGATTGGATTC